GCTAGCGTAGCTTAATATAAAGCATAGCACTGAAGATGCTAAGATGAGACCTAAGAAACTCCGCGTGCACAAAGGCATGGTCCCGACCTTATTATCAGCTCTAGCCCAACTTACACATGCAAGTCTCCGCAGCCCAGTGAGTATGCCCTCAATCCCCCTCCCCGGGGACGAGGAGCGGGCATCAGGCACAATTATTAGCCCAAGACGCCTAGCCGAGCCACACCCCCAAGGGTATTCAGCAGTGATAAATATTAAGCCATAAGTGAAAACTTGACTCAGTCAGCGTTATACAGGGCCGGTAAAACTCGTGCCAGCCACCGCGGTTAGACGAGAGGCCCTAGTTGATATTTTAACGGCGTAAAGGGTGGTTAAGGGAAAACAGAATTTTTAAAGCCAAATGGCCCCTTGGCCGTCATACGCTTCTGGGTGTCCGAGACCCTATATACGAAAGTAGCTTTAATAACCAACCTGACCCCACGAAAGCTGAGAAACAAACTGGGATTAGATACCCCACTATGCTCAGCCGTAAACTTAGGCATCCGCGTACAATAAGATGCCCGCCAGGGTACTACGAGCATCAGCTTGAAACCCAAAGGACCTGACGGTGTCTCAGACCCCCCTAGAGGAGCCTGTTCTAGAACCGATAACCCCCGTCTAACCTCACCACTTCTAGCCAACCCAGCCTATATACCGCCGTCGTCAGCTTACCCTGTGAAGGATATAAAGTAAGCAAAATGGGCACAACCCAGAACGTCAGGTCGAGGTGTAGCGCATGAGGTGGGAAGAAATGGGCTACATTTTCTGCCCCAGAATATTACGGATATGCACTATGAAATAGTGCTTGAAGGAGGATTTAGTAGTAAAAGGGAAATAGAGTGTCCCTTTGAACCCGGCTCTGAGACGCGTACACACCGCCCGTCACTCTCCCCCGTCAAAACGCATCTAAGATAAATAACATAATAGCACTGACAAGGGGAGGCAAGTCGTAACATGGTAAGTGTACCGGAAGGTGCACTTGGATAAAACCCAGGGTGTGGCTGAGTCAGTCAAGCATCTCACTTACACCGAGAAGACATCCATGCAAGTTGGATCACCCTGAGCCAAACAGCTAGCTCAACTAACCAATAACTAAACAATGTAAATAAAACAAAATAAGCCTAACACCAAAAATTAAACCATTCTTTTACCTTAGTATGGGCGACAGAAAAGGTCACACCCGGAGCAATAGAAAAAGTACCGCAAGGGAAAGCTGAAAGAGAAATGAAATAACTCATATAAGCACCAAAAAGCAAAGATTAAATCTTGTACCTTTCGCATCATGATTTAGCCAGTATACCCAAGCAAAGAGACCTTTAGTTTGAAACCCCGAAACCAAGTGAGCTACCCCGAGACAGCCTATTAAGGGCCAACCCGTCTCTGTGGCAAAAGAGTGGGAAGAGCTCCGGGTAGAGGTGACAAACCTACCGAGCTTGGTGATAGCTGGTTGCCTAAGAAGTGAATAGAAGTTCAGCCTCGTGCTCCCCAAATCAAAGAGTAGAGAAAGATGCTAGAGGGAAATATATGAGAGTTAGTTAAAGGGGGTACAGCCCCTTTAACAAAGGACACAACCTTTCCAGGAGGATAAAGATCATAATACATAAGACATACTGTTCTAGTGGGCCTAAAGGCAGCCATCTAAACAGAAAGCGTTAAAGCTCAGACAGAAATAAGTTTATTATTCCGACAAGAAATCTTACTCCCCTAAATATTATTAGGCCAGCCCATGCCCACATGGGAGAGACTATGCTAAAATGAGTAACAAGAAGGCCAGCCCTTCTCCAAGCACAAGTGTAAGCCAAACCGGACTCACCATTGGCAATTAACGAACTCAACCCAAGAGAGCAATGTGAACTGCAACGAAGCCAGGAAGAACCCACAATCAACCCATCGTTACCCCCACACTGGTGTGCTATTAAAGGAAAGACTAAAAGAAGGGGAAGGAACTCGGCAAACACAAGCCTCGCCTGTTTACCAAAAACATCGCCTCCTGCAACACAACCAAGTATAGGAGGTCCAGCCTGCCCAGTGACTACAAGTTCAACGGCCGCGGTATTTTGACCGTGCAAAGGTAGCGCAATCACTTGTCTCTTAAATAGAGACCTGTATGAATGGCTAAACGAGGGCTTAACTGTCTCCCCCCTCCAGTCAGTGAAATTGATCTACCCGTGCAGAAGCGGGTGTAATAATACAAGACGAGAAGACCCTTTGGAGCTTAAGGTACAAAAATCAGCCACGTCAAGCAACTTAATAAAAAGCAAAAACTTTGTGGATAATGACATTTTTACCTTCGGTTGGGGCGACCACGGAGGAAAAAAGAGCCTCCAGGTGGACTGGGAAAACATCCTAAAGCCAAGAGAGACATCTCTAGGCCACAGAACATCTGACCAATCATGATCCGGCTGATAAAGCCGATCAACGAACCAAGTTACCCTAGGGATAACAGCGCAATCCTCTCCCAGAGTCCATATCGACGAGGGGGTTTACGACCTCGATGTTGGATCAGGACATCCTAATGGTGCAGCCGCTATTAAGGGTTCGTTTGTTCAACGATTAAAGTCCTACGTGATCTGAGTTCAGACCGGAGCAATCCAGGTCAGTTTCTATCTGTAACGCTGCTTCTTCTAGTACGAAAGGATCGGAGAAGGGGGGCCCATGCTTGAGGTACGCCCCACCCCTAATTTATGAAAACAAATAAATAAAATAAAGGGAGGGCCAAAACCCCAGCTGGCCGAAATAAGGACATACTGGGGTGGCAGAGCATGGTAAATTGCGAAAGGCCTAAGCCCTTTTAACCAGAGGTTCAAATCCTCTTCCCAGTTTATGATGAACATCTTAATTACCCACCTGCTCAACCCCCTAGCCTACATCGTGCCCGTGCTTCTGGCAGTGGCCTTCTTAACATTAATCGAACGGAAAGTACTAGGGTATATACAGCTGCGAAAGGGGCCAAACGTTGTAGGGCCCTATGGTCTGCTGCAGCCCATCGCCGATGGGGTTAAACTCTTCATCAAGGAACCCATCCGACCATCCGCATCGTCCCCATTTCTTTTTCTGGCTACCCCCATACTTGCCTTGACCCTTGCTATAACCCTATGGGCGCCTATACCTATGCCCCTCCCGGTTACAGATCTTAACCTAGGAATCTTGTTTATTCTAGCCCTGTCAAGCCTTGCAGTATACTCTATCCTTGGGTCAGGTTGGGCCTCGAATTCAAAATACGCACTAATTGGGGCCCTGCGGGCCGTGGCCCAAACAATCTCCTATGAAGTAAGTCTAGGACTTATCCTTCTCTCCACAATTATTTTTTCTGGCGGCTACACCCTGCAAACGTTTAATTCTGCCCAGGAAAGTATCTGACTATTTATCCCCGCCTGACCCCTGGCCGCAATATGGTATATCTCAACACTAGCTGAGACCAACCGGTCACCTTTTGACCTCACTGAGGGGGAATCAGAACTTGTTTCCGGGTTTAACGTGGAATATGCAGGCGGTCCCTTTGCACTATTCTTCTTGGCTGAATACGCTAATATCCTACTAATAAATACTCTCTCAGCTGTACTCTTCCTAGGGGCCTCACACATTCCTAGCATCCCTGAACTTACAACCATAAATCTTATGGCTAAAGCTGCACTCCTGTCCATCGTATTTTTGTGGGTGCGAGCCTCATACCCACGATTCCGATACGACCAGCTCATGCATCTCGTGTGAAAAAATTTTCTTCCCATTACGCTTGCCTTCGTACTATGGCACACTGCCCTGCCCATCGCACTAGCGGGCCTCCCCCCACAACTATAATCAGGAATTGTGCCTGAGCACCCAAGGACCACTTTGATAGAGTGATTTACAGGGGTTAAAATCCCCTCAATTCCTAGAAAGAAGGGAATTGAACCCATACTCAAGAGATCAAAACTCTTGGTGCTTCCTTTACACCACTTTCTACGGGCGGGGTCAGCTAACGAAGCTTTCGGGCCCATACCCCGAACATGACGGTTAAACTCCTTCCCCCACCAATGAACCCATATGTACTAACAGCTCTACTCTCTAGTTTAGGACTAGGGACCACCTTAACTTTCGCCAGCTCCCACTGGCTCCTGGCCTGAATAGGCTTGGAAATTAATACGCTAGCAATTACCCCTCTCATAGCACAACATCACCACCCACGCGCAGTGGAGGCAACTACGAAGTACTTCTTAACTCAAGCCACTGCAGCAGCTATAATCTTGTTTGCAAGCACAACGAATGCCTGGGTGACAGGTGAATGATCCATCAATAATCTCTCAACCCCCATTGCCAGCACAATATTTGCAGCTGCTCTTGCACTTAAAATTGGACTCGCGCCAATACACTTTTGAATGCCAGAAGTTCTGCAAGGATTGGACTTGACAACAGGCCTAATTATATCCACCTGACAAAAACTAGCCCCGCTTGCACTAATTGTTCAAGTAGCACAGGCAGTCGACCCCCTCCTACTTACAACGCTAGGAGTTATATCCACATTAGTGGGCGGTTGGGGCGGACTAAACCAAACTCAGCTACGTAAAATCTTAGCATATTCTTCGATCGCCCATATAGGCTGAATGGTGGTTGTGATCCAATACGCCCCTCACCTTACCATGTTTGCCCTAGGAACATACATTATTATGACCTCAACAGCATTCCTCACCCTAAAGATACTACTAGCAACTAAAGTTAGTACACTAGCAACAGCCTGATCAAAAAATCCCGTGCTAGCATCAACAGCTGCCCTCGTTATACTTTCCCTAGGGGGCCTCCCTCCCCTCACGGGGTTTATCCCAAAATGAATAATCTTGGAAGAGCTAACTAAACAAGACCTTCCTATTATCGCCACAATTATAGCCCTCGCCGCACTAGTTAGTTTATACTTCTATTTGCGGATATGTTACGCAATAACCCTTACCATTTCCCCTAACACCACTACCTCCACCGCCCCCTGACGAACCTACACAACACAAACCTCCCTCCTCCTTACCATTTTTACTGTTGCTGCCCTTGGATTACTGCCCATGACTCCAACCATCCTGGTACTAACCACCTAGAGGCTTAGGATAACATTAGACCAAGAGCCTTCAAAGCTTTAAGTAGAAGTGAGAATCTTCTAGCCCCTGATAAGGCCTACAAGGGATTAACTTGCATCAACTGATTGCAAATCAGACACTTTTATTAAGCTAAGGCCTTACTAGATGGGAAGGCCTCGATCCTACAAACTCTTAGTTAACAGCTAAGCGCTCAAACCAGCGAGCATCCATCTACTTTTCCCGCCGTCGCCTTTAGTAAGGCGGGAAAAGCCCCGGCAGAGTATTAATCTGCGTCTTCGGATTTGCAATCCAATGTGTTCTCACCACAGGGCTGATAGGAAGAGGACTCAAACCTCTGTCTTCGGGGCTACAACCCACCGCCTAAACGCTCGGCTACCCTACCTGTGGCAATCACACGCTGATTCTTCTCTACCAACCACAAAGACATTGGCACCCTTTATCTTGTATTTGGTGCCTGAGCCGGAATAGTAGGAACCGCTTTAAGCCTCCTTATTCGGGCTGAGCTAAGCCAACCCGGATCACTTCTAGGTGATGACCAAATTTATAATGTTATCGTCACTGCCCACGCCTTCGTAATAATCTTCTTTATAGTAATGCCAATTCTTATTGGCGGGTTCGGAAACTGACTCGTACCACTAATAATTGGAGCCCCGGATATAGCATTCCCGCGGATAAATAACATAAGCTTCTGATTACTGCCACCCTCGTTCCTATTATTATTAGCTTCTTCAGGGGTTGAAGCTGGGGCCGGGACAGGATGAACGGTTTACCCGCCTCTTTCAGGAAATCTAGCCCATGCTGGAGCATCGGTAGACCTTACAATTTTTTCACTACACCTAGCAGGTGTTTCATCAATTCTAGGGGCCATCAATTTTATTACTACAACTATTAACATAAAACCCCCAGCTATTTCCCAATATCAAACCCCCTTATTCGTTTGATCCGTGCTTGTTACAGCTGTACTGCTTCTCCTGTCCCTACCTGTCTTGGCCGCTGGGATTACAATGCTTCTCACAGACCGAAACCTCAACACTACATTCTTTGATCCAGCAGGAGGGGGGGACCCTATCCTTTATCAACATCTGTTCTGATTCTTTGGTCACCCGGAAGTTTATATTCTAATCCTTCCAGGATTTGGAATCATTTCTCATGTTGTAGCTTATTATTCCGGTAAAAAAGAACCATTTGGCTACATGGGCATAGTCTGGGCCATGATGGCTATTGGCCTTCTAGGCTTTATTGTGTGAGCCCACCACATGTTTACTGTCGGTATAGATGTGGACACTCGTGCATACTTTACATCTGCAACAATGATTATTGCGATCCCGACAGGTGTAAAAGTATTTAGCTGGCTAGCTACCCTTCATGGGGGATCAATCAAATGAGAAACACCCCTACTGTGAGCCCTCGGGTTCATTTTCCTATTTACAGTAGGCGGTCTAACGGGAATTGTTTTATCCAACTCATCACTTGATATTGTTCTTCACGACACCTATTATGTAGTTGCCCATTTCCACTATGTCTTATCAATAGGTGCCGTATTTGCCATTATAGCAGGTTTTGTACACTGATTTCCTCTGCTAAGCGGCTATACCCTCCACAGCACCTGAACAAAAGTCCACTTCGCGGTTATATTTATTGGGGTTAACCTTACGTTCTTTCCACAACACTTCCTTGGCCTAGCAGGAATGCCACGACGATACTCCGACTACCCAGACGCCTATGCCCTATGAAATACAGTATCATCTATCGGATCACTAATTTCTCTAGTAGCTGTAATTATGTTCCTATTTATTCTATGAGAAGCCTTCGCTGCCAAGCGAGAAGTGCTATCTGTAGAGCTAACAATAACAAACGTGGAATGACTTCACGGCTGCCCTCCTCCTTATCACACATTTGAGGAACCAGCATTCGTTCAAATTCAATCAAACTAACGAGAAAGGGAGGAATTGAACCCCCATATGCTGGTTTCAAGCCAGCCGCATAACCACTCTGCCACTTCCTTATAAAGACATTAGTAAAATGTAAATTATTCCACCTTGTCAAGGTGAAGTCGTGGGTTAAACCCCCGCATGTCTTAAGCTCAAAACTTAATGGCACATCCAACACAACTGGGTTTCCAAGACGCGGCATCACCCGTTATAGAAGAACTTCTTCACTTCCACGACCACGCACTAATGATTGTATTCCTAATTAGCACCTTGGTATTGTACATTATTGTTGCAATAGTCTCCACTAAGCTTACTAACAAGTATATCTTAGATTCTCAAGAAATCGAAATTGTGTGAACCATTCTGCCAGCCGTCATTCTAGTACTAATTGCCCTACCCTCCCTACGCATTCTGTATCTTATAGACGAAATTAATGACCCCCACCTAACAATTAAAGCAATAGGACACCAATGATATTGAAGCTACGAATACACAGACTATGAAAACCTAGGCTTTGACTCTTATATAGTACCAACTCAAGACCTTACCCCCGGCCAATTCCGACTCCTAGAGTCAGACCATCGAATAGTCATCCCAATAGAATCCCCCATTCGTGTCTTAGTTTCTGCCGAAGATGTGCTACACTCCTGAACTGTCCCATCTCTGGGGGTAAAAATGGATGCAGTCCCAGGACGACTTAATCAAACCGCCTTCATCGCCTCGCGCCCAGGCGTATTTTATGGACAATGCTCCGAGATCTGTGGGGCCAACCATAGCTTCATACCAATTGTGGTTGAAGCAGTACCACTAGAATATTTCGAAAACTGATCCTCCTTAATACTAGAAGACGCCTCGCTAGGAAGCTAAACATTGGACAAAGCATTGGCCTTTTAAGCCAAAGATTGGTGACTCCCGACCACCTCTAGTGAAATGCCACAATTGAACCCCGGCCCTTGATTCGCAATTTTAGTATTCTCCTGATTAGTCTTCTTAATTCTTATCCCAACGAAAGTCTTGAACCATGTTACACCAAATGAACTAACCCCAGTAGGTGCTGAAAAACACAAAACTGAATCCTGAAACTGACCATGATAGTAAGCTTCTTTGACCAATTTGCAAGCCCTTCATATTTTGGGGTCCCATTAATCACCCTCGCAGTTCTATTACCCTCAGTGTGCTATCCCGCCCCCTTATCTCGGTGGATTAATAACCGACTTATTACTATTCAAGGGTGATTTATTAATCAATTTACCAGCCAGCTAATACTTCCGCTCAACGTGGGGGGACATAAGTGAGCACTACTGTTGGCTTCGTTAATGATTTTCTTAGTAACCATAAACATAATAGGTCTACTACCATATACCTTTACACCTACAACGCAACTGTCACTTAATATAGGGCTTGCTGTACCATTATGACTCGCCACAGTAATTATTGGAATGCGAAATCAACCAACAGTTGCCCTGGGCCATCTCCTACCAGAAGGGACCCCCATCCTACTGATTCCAGTACTAATTATTATTGAAACAATTAGCTTGTTTATTCGACCATTAGCCCTTGGAGTTCGTCTTACAGCCAACCTTACCGCAGGTCACCTACTAATTCAACTTATCGCCACAGCTGTATTTGTTCTTTTACCAATAATACCAACAGTAGCAATGCTAACTGCCGCTGTTCTTTTACTGTTAACACTATTAGAAATTGCAGTTGCAATGATCCAAGCCTATGTATTTGTACTTCTTTTAACTCTATATTTACAAGAAAACGTTTAATGGCCCACCAAGCACATGCCTATCATATAGTTGATCCAAGCCCATGACCCCTAACCGGAGCTATCGCTGCCCTACTGATGACATCCGGCTTAGCAATTTGATTCCACTTCCACTCAACAACATTAATAACTTTAGGATTAATTCTTCTACTCCTCACCATATTCCAATGGTGGCGTGATATCATCCGAGAAGGAACCTTTCAGGGCCATCATACGCCCCCAGTACAAAAAGGACTACGGTACGGAATAATTCTCTTTATTACCTCCGAAGTATTCTTTTTTCTTGGGTTCTTCTGAGCCTTTTATCATGCAAGCTTAGCACCAACACCAGAATTAGGAGGGTGCTGACCTCCCACAGGAGTCACCCCCTTGGACCCGTTTGAAGTACCACTTCTCAACACAGCCGTACTACTAGCATCAGGAGTCACAGTAACATGAGCTCACCACAGCATTATGGAAGGGGAACGAAAACAAGCTGTTCAATCTTTGGCGTTAACCATCCTACTAGGATTTTACTTTACCACTCTCCAGGCTATAGAATACTACGAAGCACCTTTCACAATTGCAGACGGAGTATACGGCTCAACATTTTTCGTAGCCACCGGGTTCCACGGACTACATGTTATTATTGGATCAACTTTCCTCGCAGTGTGCCTCCTCCGCCAAATCCAGTACCACTTTACATCTGAACACCATTTTGGCTTTGAAGCCGCCGCCTGATACTGACACTTTGTCGACGTAGTCTGACTATTCCTTTACGTGTCTATCTATTGATGAGGCTCATAATCTTTCTAGTATTAAAGTTAGTACAAGTGACTTCCAATCACATAGTCTTGGTTAAACCCCAAGGAAAGATAATGAATCTAATTATAACCATTTTTATTATTACAATAGCCTTGTCCTCAGTTCTAGCCATCGTAGCTTTCTGACTACCACAAATGGCCCCAGACGCAGAGAAGTTATCACCATACGAATGTGGATTTGACCCATTAGGATCCGCCCGACTACCATTCTCCTTGCGCTTCTTTCTGGTGGCAATTCTGTTTCTTCTTTTTGACTTAGAGATTGCTCTCCTCCTCCCACTTCCATGAGGGGATCAACTCGACAGCCCTATTGAAACATTTTTCTGAGCAACAGCGGTCCTAATCTTATTAACTCTAGGATTGATCTATGAGTGAACCCAAGGCGGCTTAGAGTGAGCAGAGTAGGGAGTTAGTCCAAAGTAAGACCTCTGATTTCGGCTCAGAAGATTGTGGTTCAACTCCACGGCCCCCTCATGACCCCCGTACATTTTAGCTTTAGCTCAGCATTCATTCTAGGCCTAATAGGCCTAGCATTCCACCGAACCCACCTACTCTCCGCACTCCTGTGCTTGGAAGGTATAATATTATCTCTGTTCATTGCACTGGCGCTATGGACGCTACAGTTCGAATCCACCGGGTTTTCAACAGCTCCTATGCTTCTCTTAGCCTTCTCTGCTTGTGAAGCAAGCACGGGCCTGGCACTCCTGGTTGCTACTGCTCGCACTCACGGAACTGACCGACTGCAGAGCCTAAATCTCCTGCAATGTTAAAAATTCTGATCCCCACCATTATGATGTTTCCAATAATTTGACTAGCCTCCCCCAAATGATTGTGAACAACTGCAGCCGCACAAAGTCTCCTGATTGCTTTCATAAGTTTAATATGATTAAAATGAACATCCGAGGCTGGATGGGCCTCCTCCAACACATATCTAGCCACAGATCCATTATCAGCACCTCTCCTAGTACTCTCATGCTGGTTGCTCCCACTTATGATTCTAGCTAGCCAGAACCACATTAACCCTGAGCCTATTAACCGACAACGCTCATATATTATGCTCCTTACCTCACTACAAGCTTTTCTTATTATAGCCTTCGGAGCTACAGAAATTATTTTATTCTATGTTATATTTGAAACTACACTCATCCCAACCCTTATTATCATTACCCGGTGGGGTAATCAAGCCGAGCGCCTTAACGCAGGAACCTACTTCTTGTTCTACACTCTAGCGGGCTCACTCCCACTTCTAGTTGCCCTTCTCCTTCTTCAGCAATCGACGGGTACTCTATCAATACTAATACTTCAGTATTCACAACCCATACAACTTAACTCCTGGGGTCACATGGTTTGGTGGGCCGGCTGCCTGATTGCATTTTTGGTAAAAATACCCTTATATGGAGTTCACCTTTGATTGCCAAAAGCACACGTAGAGGCCCCCGTGGCGGGGTCAATAGTCCTGGCAGCGGTCCTATTGAAGTTAGGCGGATACGGAATAATGCGAATAATAGTGATTCTGGACCCCCTGTCTAAAGAGCTTGCTTACCCATTTATTATCCTCGCCCTCTGGGGTGTTGTTATAACTGGATCGATTTGCCTACGGCAAACGGACCTGAAGTCGCTGATTGCATACTCATCTGTAGGTCATATAGGATTAGTAGCAGGGGGCATCCTAATTCAGACCCCATGAGGATTTACAGGAGCAATCATTCTAATAGTTGCTCACGGACTTGTATCCTCAGCACTATTTTGCCTGGCCAATACAGCATACGAGCGAACCCATAGCCGGACAATAATTCTTGCCCGAGGACTACAAATGATTTTCCCACTAGCTGCGGTGTGATGATTCATCGCTAATCTAGCAAATTTAGCACTACCTCCTCTCCCCAACCTAATAGGAGAAATTATAATTATTACAACCCTATTTGGATGATCCCCATGAACAATCCTACTCACCGGATTAGGCACATTAATTACAGCCAGCTATTCCCTATATATATTTCTTATATCACAACGAGGCCCGACCCCAAACCATATTGTAGGACTCCAACCATTCCACACTCGGGAACACTTGTTAGTGACGCTACATCTAGCTCCTATTATCCTCCTAGTAGCAAAACCAGAACTTGTATGAGGGTGATGTTATTGTAGGTATAGTTTAACCAAAATATTAGATTGTGATTCTAAAGACAGGGGTTAAAATCCTCTTACTCACCAAGGGAGAACAGAAAATAGTAAGCACTGCTAATCCTTACCCTCCCCAGTTAAAATCCGGGGCTTCCTTGCGCTCTCAAAGGATAATAGTTCATCCATTGGTCTTAGGAACCAAAAACTCTTGGTGCAAGTCCAAGTGGAAGCTAAAATGACACTGATTGTACACTCATCCCTCCTCCTGGTTTTCTTCATCCTGATTTACCCACTACTTACTACATTTAGCCCCACCCAAGGAAAATATAGTATAACGAGTATAGCCAAAACTGCCGTTAGCTCTGCATTTTTTGTTAGCCTTTTACCTCTCATAGTATTCCTCAACCTAAAGGCAGAAGGTATCATTACAAATTGACAATGGATAAATACTCAGACATTTGACATCAACATCAGCTTTAAGTTTGACCACTACTCACTGATTTTTATCCCAATTGCTCTTTACGTCACCTGATCGATTCTAGAATTTGCACTATGATACATGCATTCTGACCCTAACATCGACCGATTTTTTAAGTATCTCCTTACGTTCTTAGTAGCTATAATTATTTTAGTCACAGCCAACAACATGTTTCAATTGTTCATCGGATGGGAAGGAGTAGGAATTATATCATTCCTCCTTATCGGGTGATGACATGGCCGGGCGGATGCTAACACAGCAGCCCTCCAGGCCGTTATCTATAACCGAGTAGGAGATATTGGACTCATTATAACCATAGCTTGGTTTGCAATAAACCTTAACTCCTGAGAAATCCAACAAATTCTTGCCTTATCAGGGAACTTTGACATGACAATTCCCTTAATAGGACTCATTCTAGCAGCAACCGGAAAATCAGCCCAATTTGGCCTCCATCCGTGGCTCCCGTCTGCCATGGAGGGCCCTACACCAGTGTCTGCCCTACTTCACTCAAGTACCATAGTTGTCGCTGGTATCTTCCTCCTAATCCGCCTTCATCCCCTCATAGAAAGTAATACCCTGGCTTTAACAACATGCCTCTGCCTTGGAGCATTAACCTCACTATTTACAGCCACCTGCGCCCTAACCCAGAATGATATCAAGAAAATTGTAGCCTTTTCAACATCAAGCCAGCTAGGCTTGATAATGGTCACTATCGGCTTAAACCAACCCCAGCTAGCATTCCTTCATATTTCCACCCACGCCTTCTTCAAGGCCATGCTCTTCCTCTGCTCCGGATCAATTATCCACAGCCTGAATGACGAACAGGACATCCGGAAGATGGGGGGCTTGTTCAATATTATGCCCGCCACCTCAACCTACTTCACTGTCGGCAGCCTAGCCCTTACGGGAACCCCCTTCCTGGCTGGGTTCTTTTCAAAGGACGCAATCATTGAGGCCCTTAACACCTCTTATCTTAACGCCTGAGCCCTAACTCTTACACTAATCGCCACCTCATTCACAGCAGTATATAGCTTTCGATTGGTCTATTTTGTAATTATAGGAACTCCACGGTTCTTACCACTGACCCCAATTAATGAAAATAACCCACTGGTGATTAATTCTATTAAACGACTTGCCTGGGGAAGCATCATTGCAGGACTTGTTATTACACAGAGCTTCCTTCCCATGAAAACGCCTGTCATGACAATACCTACTGTCTTAAAGATAGCAGCTCTTGTAGTAACAGTCCTAGGACTTCTAGTGGCCATCGAACTGACAAGCTTGACAAGCAAGCAAATGAAGATTACCCCAACGATCTTTGCCCACCACTTTTCCAACATGCTAGGATTTTTTCCCACAACTATTCACCGCCTTCTCCCTAAGGCCAAGCTCACCCTTGGACAGTCAGCCGCCACTCAACTCGACAAGACATGACTTGAAACCGTTGGACCTAAGGGCATGGCCCTAACACAGACAACTATGGCAAAAACCACGGGAAATATTGCACAAGGAATAATCAAGACATATCTTACCATCTTCCTCCTGACCCTAGTCTTGGCCGTTATCCCGATACTCCTTTAAACCGCACGAAGGGTCCCACGACTTAAACCCCGGGTTAATTCTAGAACAACAAGCAGCGTCAACAACAACACCCATGCACAAGAAACTAGCAACCCCCCGCCAAACGAATATATCACCGCCACACCACTAATGTCCCCTCGTAGAACAGAAAATTCTTTTAACCCATCTACCGCCACCCATGAACCTTCGTATCAACCTCCCCATAACACCCCCGCTGATAAACTGACTACTACCAGATAAATTAGGACATACCCCAAGACCGAACGGCTACCTCAAGCTTCTGGAAAAGGCTCAGCAGCCAGGGCTGCCGAGTAGGCAAAAACTACTAACATTCCTCCTAAATAAATTAAAAAAAGTACCAATGATAAGAAAGAACCCCCATGTCCGACCAAGACCCCACATCCAACCCCAGCTGCAACCACCAGACCAAGCGCAGCAAAATATGGTGTGGGGTTAGAAGCAACAGCGACTAACCCTACAACCAAAGCTATTAGTAACACAAACATAAGATAGGTCATAATTCTTGCTCAGATTTTAACCGAGACCAATGACTTGAAGAACCACCGTTGTTATTCAACTACAAGAACCATCATGGCAAGCCTACGAAAGACTCACCCCCTAATTAAAATTGCTAACAGTGCACTAGTTGACCTGCCAGCACCATCCAACATTTCAGCATGATGAAACTTTGGCTCTCTTCTAGGACTATGCCTGGCCACTCAAATCCTAACCGGCCTATTTCTAGCCATACACTACACCTCGGATGTTTCAACCGCATTCTCATCAGTCGTCCATATTTGCCGAGACGTAAATTACGGCTGACTAATCCGCAACGTACATGCCAATGGAGCATCATTCTTCTTCATCTGTATTTATATACATATTGCTCGAGGCCTATACTACGGATCCTACCTTCACAAAGAAACCTGGAATATTGGGGTAGTCCTTTTACTTCTTGTTATAATAACAGCCTTCGTAGAATATGTTTTACCCTGAGGTCAAATATCTTTTTGAGGTGCTACAGTAATTACAAATCTCCTTTCCGCTGTACCCTATGTAGGTGATGTCCTAGTGCAATGAATTTGAGGCGGATTCTCAGTAGATAATGCAACACTAACACGATTCTTCGCATTTCACTTTCTGTTTCCATTTGTTATTGCTGCTATAACCATCTTGCACCTCCTATTTTTACATGAAACTGGATCAAATAACCCCATTGGACTTAACTCAGACGCAGACAAAATCCCCTTCCATCCATACTTTACGTATAAAGACCTACTTGGATTCGTAATTATACTTTTCTTGCTCATACTTCTAGCATTGTTTTCTCCCAACCTATTAGGAGACCCAGAAAACTTCACCCCTGCCAACCCCCTAGTCACCCCACCCCACATTAAACCAGAGTGATACTTCCTATTCGCCTATGCCATCCTGCGGTCCATCCCAAACAAACTCGGAGGAGTACTTGCGCTACTGTTCTCTATTCTAGTATTAATGGTTGTACCTCTACTTCACACCTCCAAGCTACGAGGACTAACATTCCGCCCAATTACCCAATTCTTATTCTGAACTCTGGTCGCGGACATAATCATCCTGACATGAATCGGTGGCATGCCAGTAGAACACCCCTTTATTATCATTGGACAAATCGCATCCGCCCTATACTTTGCACTATTTCTCATTTTTATGCCACTAGCCGGGTGAGTAGAAAATAAAGCACTGGAATTAGCCTGCTCTAGTAGCTTAGTTTAAAAGCGTCGGTCTTGTAATCCGAAGATCGGGGGTTAGATTCCCCCCTGAAGCCTCACGAGACGGACCTCAACGCGCCGCAGAGCCGTCACCCCAAACGCTTAGCACCCAGAGAAGAGAGATTTTAACTCTCACCCCTGGCTCCCAAAGCCAGAATTCTGAACTAAACTATTCTCTGGGGATATATCATCCTTTATGGTATAGTACATAATATGCATAATTTTACAATAATGTGCTAATACATGTATGTATTATCACCAACTTATTATTTTAACCATAAAGCAAGTACTAACTTTTAAGACATACATAAGCATAATATTAAGACACAGAAATAATACTACTTTAAGCTGGGTAATATATTAATCCCTTAAAACTTGACCTCAAATCTTTCCTTGAAATACCTAGCTAAAATTGTATTCAAACATATTAATGTAGTAAGAAACCACCAATGATTTACATAAAGGTACATCATGCATGATGGAATCAAGGACACACGGCGTGGGGGTAGCACACTGTGAACTATTACTGGCATCTGGTTCCTATTTCAGGGGTACAAGTGAGATACCCCCCATTCGGATAATTATACTGGCATCTGATTAAGCCAGTGGTGTGGTACATATGGTTCATTACCCACCTAGCAAAGCTTCTCTTATATGCATAACGTTCTCTTTTTTTTCTTCATCTCATCTTGCATCTCAGAGTGCAGGCTCAAATGCTCTTTAAGGTAGAACATTTTCCTTGTATGTGACAACAAATATTCATTATCGAAAGACATAAATTAAGAACCACATTAAACTCATTCAGGTGCATACATCTTTATTTCTTGCTTAACTTATCCTTACATAGTGCCCCCCTCTTGGGTTTTCGCGCGTCAAACCCCCCTACCCCCCTACGCTCAGTAAATCCTGTTATCCTTGTCAAACCCCTAAAGCAAGGAGGACCCAAGAACGTACCAGCCAACAAGTTGAGGTAAAAATTGGCATGCCGCGTTATATATATATATATATATATGTGCACCCACTTTTATTTTTCATATTCGCTGATAACCTACGAACCCCTACTAAAATTCTGTAAAAAACAGCTCGACACTTAATATTCTAATGTTTTTTCAGC